ATAAGGAAGGTATAGTAATGCTATGAATGACCCAGTATCGAATACTGGTAATAATATCCGCAAAAGAACGTTCTCCTGTGCTTCCAGACATGTTGAGCTCCGCATATTCTTGTACAGTCAGGGGGGGGCCGATTCCGTAAAAGATTAAATCAGTAAATGGAAATTTACTGAAACCAATCTTTGTGAGATCGTCAATATTGTACCAAGGGTGTTTTTAGAGTATACCGAATCAGTATAGCTATCCTTCTTCTGACACAGCAATGCAATTTCACAATCAATATCGAAATGAAGTGTTAGATAATTTCTTTCTTCTTTTCTTGTTGCTTGTCGATGTAGAATTTTGTACCATTTAATATAAAATTCCTCAAATTCCTGTAGTATAAGGATTTTCTTCAGTAGAAACTGAAGATCAAGTAAAATGTGAATTCGACAGGTTGGTTTCCAATAATTTATGAAGGAGATTCTCATATTCTTACGATTCAATTAGACGTTACATCTAAAAACATACGTTTTGTGGTTGTATAAGATGTTTTTTGTTGGAATCTTTTTTTTTTTTTTTAGGAATTGGTTGGCCACCCAGTAACAAGTAACAATAGTAGATTCAATGAAAGAAAGAGGAACAACGAATAAATAAAAAACAATAAATATTCGTGATGCACGCATTATTCTATTAGCCCCCCAAGGGGGTCCTTCGTGACCTAATTACAAAGATGGGTCTTTGTAATATGGAAAGATAAAATGTAAAACCCAGTTTCGATTGATCTTATCGTGCGATACTTTTTTCTTTTCAATCGCGAGATTATGTGAATGAACTACTACTGAGTTCGCTTTAAAGTAAAAAAAAAAAAGTGCATTAGAAGTGTCGTTCGAAAAAAAAAAATGGATTCGATATTTCGATACAATAAAAAACAATCAAACTTATTTTCCAATTTTATTCCAGAGTGATTCAAAGAGAGTTTCATTTTGTGAATGAAGTTATAAAAAACGTTCTTATTATTACTTTATTTATAATTTCTAATATTCTATATATACATATAGTTAGTTATATACATATATTAGTTCAGTCAACTCAAGAGTTGACCGATGAATCTATTGATTCAAAAGCGTGGGATGGGTAAATGTCACAGATGATTAATTGATTTCTTACTTATGTTACTCTATTTTTATTAGTATCGTCTATAATAATTGATGAATCAAATATTTTCAATTGAATTTATCCTTTCAATTGGTTGGTATTTTTGTTTATCCTCGTATCTTTCAAAAATTGAAACTTAGGGAAGTGCTTTAGAAACATATGTATAAAAAGAACATATTTCATTTAGCCTTTTCATGCCTACTATAACTAGTTATTTCGGTTTTCTACTAGCATCTTTGACTATAACCTCAGCTCTATTTATCGGTCTGAGCAAGATACGACTTATTTGAAATTAATTTAATGAACAATTTATAAAAAAATCTTTCTATGGTAGTTCATATATTCTCCAGTCCCTTACCAATTCTTGGTCATTGAGATGTATAGTCAATACAGATTAATATTTAAGGATAAATATTACCTCTCCCTTCCCCCTTTCAAACAAATTGAAATGATTGAAGTTTTTCTATTTGGAATCGTCTTAGGTCTAATTCCTATTACTTTGGCTGGATTATTCGTAACTGCCTATTTACAATACAGACGTGGTGATCAGTTGGATCTTTGATTAATTAACATCTCGTTTTTTATTGACCTCCTACTTCCTTTAATCCGCGGGAGGTCAAAATTACACTAAAATAATTGAGCAGCAACCTAATTTTGACCTCCCGCGATTAACAAGAACACAGAATCACGCCCTGTAGGATTTGAACCTACGACATCGGGTTTTGGAGACCCACGTTCTACCGAACTGAACTAAGAGCGCTTTATTATCACAATAAATATTTTGTAACCCCAATTTATCTTGCATATATATATACTATAAAAAATAAAAATGAAATATTTATTTAATTATGTATGTACAATTTTATTAATTGATCTCAATTGATCCCTCGTTACTGCTCAGAAGATAAGTAATAGGTAGGGATGACAGGATTTGAACCCGTGACATTTTGTACCCAAAACAAACGCGCTACCAAACTGCGCTACATCCCTTTCAATTGGTCTACAGTGTCATTGTAGAGAATCCCTGTCTTGTTTTCCACATCTTTATTTCCTACATTGATATACGCAAACTATCTTATCATTTCTTCCTTCTTCCTTTTGGTCTCGTATATCATATAACAAACATATAATATGGTAAAAGACTTATATAAAGTATGAAATAAATATGAAATCTACCACAAAAAATTAATATTTTTTTAGGAATTTAAGGCGGAAATGGACGTATTTTTTTCTTTTAATAAATATCTATTTTGTACATTTCAATTTGAATTAGGAACTCCGCGTACAAGTGGTAAGTCATTAACTACATATACACATCCGGTCATATATGTATTACCATTATATATTACAAATTACAATAAAATTACAATAACGAATACAGAAAGAGGAGTTTTTAAAATGCGAGATCTAAAAACATATCTCTCCGTGGCACCGGTAGTAAGTACTCTATGGTTCGGGTCTTTAGCAGGTTTATTGATAGAGATCAATCGTTTTTTTCCGGATGCGTTGATATTCCCCTTTTTTTCATTCTAGCTATTGATATGGGAAGGGGGAAGAAGATTAGAGATACAATCAAATATCTGTAACTAATCCCTACCCCTCCCTTCTTTTTTTCTTTGTTTTTTTTTTTTACTTTTCTAAAAAAAAAAAAAAAACAAAGAAAAAGCGGTTTCACTCTCAGTGAAACTATGAACTCGGGCTCAGGCTCAAATTAAATTAATAATAGAATGGAAATGCGGTGGTTGGGGCAACAATATCATACAAGATACTTAACTGAAAATGAAATACTGTACGGCAATTAAAAATTAGAAATATAGTTAGAAATCATTATATTACTTATTATTTCATTATATTACTTATTATTTATTACTATTATTATTTATTACTATATTGATATATTGATTGCAACAAAATATTTCTTTCATAATTTGATTTCGAGTTACCTGCTTCTATTTTTGTGTCCTTTCTTCTTCCTTGCTTCGGGTCGGAAAATTAAAGAATTGAGTGAATCAAAAACCAAAGGAGGTTCATGGCTAAAGGTAAAGATGTCCGAGTAACGGTTATTTTGGAATGTACCAGTTGTGTTCGAAATCGTGTTAATAAGGAATCAATGGGCATTTCCAGATATATTACTCAAAAGAATCGACACAATACGCCTAGTCGATTGGAATTGAGAAAATTCTGTCCCTGTTGTTACAAACATACGATTCATGGGGAGATAAAGAAATAGATCGAACCGATCGCTCGTGTGTCAGTTTTCCAAGGAAGATGCAAAATTACATATTATATATAACAATATATATTATATATAACAATATATATATATAATTTCTTTTTTAATTTATTTAAATATAAACAAATATTTTAATTTATTTAAATATAAACAAATAAATATAAACAAACCAAATCCTATTTCGATCGGATCAAAGATGATGTAGAATTAAGAAATAGGATTGGGATTTTCAGGATAAGGAATAAACAAACCATGGATAAATCCAAGCGAATCTTTCTTAAATCTAAGCGATCTTTTCGTAGGCGTTTGCCTCCGATCCAATCGGGGGATCGAATTGATTATAGAAACATGAGTTTAATTAGTCGATTTATTAGCGAACAAGGAAAAATATTATCTAGACGGGTGAATAGATTGACCTTAAAACAACAACGATTAATTACTATTGCTATAAAACAAGCTCGTATTTTATCTCCGTTACCTTTTCTTAATAATGAGAAACAATTTGAAAGAAGCGAGTCAACCGCTAGAGCTGCTGGTCTTAGAACCAGAAAAAAAATAGGTTGACTCTTCAATTGAATTGAATCAAAATGAAATTCCAATCCAAACTCAAATGCGGATTGACGTTTTTTTTTTTTTTGTTCGAAAAATCGTAAAATCGAAATGTCCTGTCGTAAGAAAAAAAATGGGAGAAGAGGAATAAATATTTTTTATTTAACGTCTTTCTTTGATGACTTTATCATATTTTATCATACTAATTTCTACTCTACCTTCCCAGAGTTCATTCTCCAAGGAACTCCATTTAATCTATTCCAACGGATTCCTTCCAATCTCTTTATTTTATGATCTCATTGGAAATCATATAAAGACAACTCTTATTTAATATAGCTATTTGTGCAAGTATTTTACGATTAAGAAGTAACTGTCTCTTGTACAGATTGTGTATAAATTTACTATAACTGAAGTATACTATATTCTCGCGAATTACTGCATTTATCCGAGTGATCCACAACCGACGAAAATCTCTCTTTTGTCTACCTCTATCCCGATGAGCCGAAACCAAAGCTCTTATTTTCTGTTGAGTAATAGTACGAGTAAGTCTTGAATTAGCCCCTCGAAAGGTTGATGCAAATAAACGAATTTTTGTTCTACGTCTTCGAGCTATATACCCTCGTTTAATTCTGGTCATTGAATAAATGAAACTTTGATGAATAACTAATCGATTTCCTTTCTTTCAGTTATTCCCTTCCCCTAGTCTATTAATAACAAAACGGATTCTTCCAATGTATAAAATTTAAATTCCAATGGCTTTTGCTACTATAACCTTCCCGACCACGATTTTTTTTTTTCTAGGTGAAATGCCTATAAAAAATTGTATTGATATTAGGTATCAAAAACACATAAAAGTAGTAAATATAAATGGATATAGTGGGTTCCATCGTTTCTATGGTTACTTCTTAAACGGTGAGGTCCTCTCTATACACCGGAGCCCTTCTTTCATTTAATCAATGTTATTGTTAACTTGTACAGTTCACACTCTTTGGCTCTACCCATAATTATCCAGTACGAGGTCTTTCACAATGAGATCTACTTATACAGTAACGGTATTTAATTATGAAGATTAGCTGAGTAGCTGACCCTGTTAGTCCGTTCTTGCAAGAGTAAGGCATAATTTTTCTGCTTTTTAAAATAGTATTTCCCCTGCTTAATGGATATCATTTGCTATCAATGGAGAATTCTTTCTCATCTTAAATTTAAAACGGAGTTGATTGGATTTGCACCAACGGAAACCATACATTTGATACCACAATAGAAGGATAGATCTTTTTGATTTTTAGATATTGAATGGAGTTCTTCCATTCTAGTCTATTCACTGGTACTGATCGTTGATACTGGATCAATTGTTTTCTTTCTTTTGTCCTAGCCCATGATCTGAACGAGTCGCACATACACCCTAGTACATGTTCCTCGTCGCTGAGGACATCCCCCAAGAGCGGGCGATTTCGTGACATTTCTGATTGGCTGTCTTGTGTTTCTAATAAGTTGTTTAATAGTTGGCATATTGAATCATATACATAATGGGCTGGTTTAGATCGATCTTAACCGGATGATTATGAATTATTTTTTATTTCTATATTAATAGATTAATGAATAGAATATTAAATCCGGTAAGAAGATAAAATCTCAAATCACCAATTCGTCTTAAATTTTTGTTATTTTTTCTTTTTTATTCAGTCGCTACAAGATCAACAATTCCATGAGCTTGGGCTTCTGTTGCTGACATAAAAACATCTCTTTCCATATCTTCGGATACAACCCATAAGGGTTTGCCTGTCCTTTGTACATAAACCCTTGTGATCGTTTCGTGCAGCTTCAAAAGTTCTTCCGCTTCCAAGATAAATTCTCCCGTCTGTGCCTCATAAAAAGAACTAGCAGGTTGATGGATCATTACCCTGATGATATAACATAATAAATGTTTATTCTATCTCGCATGATGATAAGGTGAAGAGATAAAGAATAATAAAATATATAATTGAACAACCGTACAGGCATCTTTTACGCATTGCATACGGCTCTATAATGGAATTCGTTTTTACCTTACTTAAATATCAAATAAATTAAATATAGGGTCTATCAGACTCGGGTTGGTAAATGATCCAATAACCACCCTTCTTTTTGTTTTTGGAGTAGTTCAAAAATACTATGATGGCTCCGTTGCTTTATATATTTATTTCGTCTGTTATTTAGCAATCCCAAAGTTTCTTTTTTTTTTTTTTCAAATAAAAAAACAAGATTTTTTTTTTATTTTCATATTCTTTCATAACCTAAATATTGTTAAGAGCCTCCCGGCGTGAAAACAAAAAAGTTTGTGACGCTGAAATAGGCCTCCCGATAGATTAGATAAAATCGGAAATACCTTTTATCTCATACTACTCTTTCGATACATAATTTAAGGGTTAAAAAAATTTATCATATCGAATTCGAAGTGCCATGCTATTATTACTTAATATTAATATTTCATATAGCGCGAAGGCATAGTCTTCTTTTTTCTCTCAAATCAAATAAAAAACTCATTGGCGCCAAGCGTGAGGGAATGCTAGACGTTTGGTAATTTCTCCTCCGACCAGAATAAAAGATCCCATTGAAGCGGCTAATCCCATGCATATTGTCTGTATATCTGGTCGCACAAATTGCATAGTATCATAAATAGCTACTCCGGGTATTACCCATCCGCCAGGAGAATTTATAAACAAATATAGATCTTTGGTATCATCCTCTATACTGAGATATACCATAAGACCAATAAGTTGATTCGAGATCTCGCTATCAACCCCTTGGCCTAAAAAAAGTAATCTTTCTCGATAAAGTCGGTTGATTGGGATAAAGTTGTATCCCTTAGAAACCGTACATGCACCTTTTGATGCATACGGTTCAACAAAAATAACGAAAAAAAAAAAAAGAATCAATGTGTAGATGTAGATTCTAGCGCTTTCTTTTATTTATTTTTTTTTTTTTTTCATACCAGGCTTTTAACTTATAAAAAGGGGCTTTTCTTTCATTTTTCAAAAAAGATGGGTTTTGTCCTGTTTTGTTTATCTATAAAAAAAATTACTAAATTTATCTAACTAACTTTTCATTGATGTATTGTTTCATCGAGATACAATCTCAATCGCGATGTAATTTTCTTGTTCCTGAATGGGCTTCTTCAATTTTTTTAGGTTTATGCTCTACTCCGAGTAAAGATCCGCCCGATTTGGATTTGCACATATATGACAAATGCCCCAATACCACGTCCTTTTGCTACGACTTCCTTTTTACAATTTATTTCATGTCTTACAACAGATATTCAATGCATTCATCATATTACTCGATTGATTAACAGTTTGAGATCACTTCTATTATAAATATATAAAGAAATAGAATATGATAGAAATAGTAATCATAAATAGATTTTTTACCGGTTTTTTTCTAAACGGAGCCTGGATACTTCATTTTATTGGCCTAACCAAGATAACCATAAATTATTCTAATTGATAATATTAATCTGTATACCCTCCCGAAAAAATGGATCTAATTGAACTTCACGCTCCAAATTTTTGATAATTCAATCAATCTTTCTTGGGCGAAGGGGAGGATATCTCGATCGGGGAAGAGAATGGGGAAATACCATATGACCCAATATATCTGACAAGTCGCACTATACGTCAATCCACAATGCATCTTCCTCTCCAGGACTTCGAAAAGGTACTCTTGGAACACCAATAGGCATTAAATAAAAGAAAAATTAAGTACTATATCTCACTTTGATGTGAAAGCGTAACAATGGATTTAGTGTCCTACTAAATATTGGCCTTTATCATAATCATATTTTATCCATAGATTGACTAAGTTTATAAAAAAAGATAAAGAAGACAAAACAAAATGAATAAAGGAAAATTATTACAAATAAGTCCTTTGAATGATGAACAAATATATATATGCATTCACTCATATAAAATGGTATCAACTCCCCTACCATTGCGTATTGGTACTTATCGGGTGTAGAATAGATCTGCTTCTTTTTGTTCCTACGAACAAAATAGTTTCATTATTACTAAAAGTAATTGAAAAGAATCAAACAAATCAAACAAATATTAATTCTTTCCCCAAGATAATCCACTAAAAAGAGGGTCCACAGCATAGTTTTTTCCAATGCAATAAAGTTACATTGTGTCTATTTTTCATTGATAAAGGGGTATTTCCATGGGTTTGCCTTGGTATCGTGTTCATACCGTCGTATTGAATGATCCCGGTCGTTTGATTTCTGTCCATATAATGCATACAGCTCTGGTTGCTGGTTGGGCCGGTTCGATGGCTCTATACGAATTAGCAGTTTTTGATCCTTCTGATCCTGTTCTTGATCCAATGTGGAGACAGGGTATGTTCGTTATACCCTTCATGACTCGTTTAGGAATAACCAATTCATGGGGCGGTTGGAGTATCACAGGGGGTACTGTAACGAATCCGGGTATTTGGAGTTACGAAGGTGTGGCCGGGGCACATATTGTGTTTTCGGGCTTGTGCTTTTTGGCAGCTATCTGGCATTGGGTGTATTGGGATCTAGAAATATTTACTGATGAACGTACAGGAAAACCCTCTTTGGATTTGCCTAAGATCTTTGGAATTCATTTATTTCTATCAGGGGTGGCTTGCTTTGGTTTTGGTGCATTTCATGTAACAGGATTGTATGGTCCTGGAATATGGGTGTCCGATCCTTATGGACTAACTGGAAGGGTACAATCCGTAAATCCAGCGTGGGGTGTGGAGGGTTTTGATCCTTTTGTTCCGGGAGGAATAGCCTCTCATCATATTGCAGCAGGGACCTTGGGCATATTGGCGGGTCTATTCCATCTTAGTGTACGTCCACCTCAACGCCTATACAAAGGATTACGTATGGGAAATATTGAAACCGTCCTTTCCAGTAGTATTGCTGCTGTCTTTTTTGCCGCTTTTGTAGTTGCTGGAACTATGTGGTATGGTTCAGCAACTACCCCGATTGAATTATTTGGTCCCACTCGTTATCAATGGGATCAAGGATACTTCCAACAAGAAATATATCGAAGAATTGGTGCTGGGTTGGCTGAAAATCAAAGTTTATCTGAAGCTTGGTCTAAAATTCCCGAAAAACTAGCTTTTTATGATTACATCGGCAATAATCCGGCAAAGGGGGGGTTATTCAGAGCGGGCTCAATGGACAACGGGGATGGAATAGCTGTTGGGTGGTTAGGACATCCTATCTTTAGAGATAAAGAGGGGCGCGAACTTTTTGTACGTCGTATGCCTACTTTTTTTGAAACATTTCCGGTTGTTTTGGTAGACGGAGACGGAATTGTTAGAGCCGATGTTCCTTTTAGAAGGGCGGAATCTAAATATAGTGTCGAACAAGTAGGTGTAACTGTCGAGTTCTATGGCGGCGAACTCAACGGAGTCAGTTATAGCGATCCCGCTACTGTGAAAAAATATGCTAGACGTGCTCAATTGGGTGAGATTTTTGAATTAGATCGTGCTACTTTGAAATCCGATGGTGTTTTTCGTAGCAGTCCACGGGGTTGGTTTACTTTTGGACATGCTTCGTTTGCTTTGCTCTTCTTCTTCGGACACATTTGGCATGGTGCTAGAACCTTGTTTCGAGATGTTTTTGCTGGTATTGATCCAGATTTAGATGCTCAAGTGGAATTTGGAGCATTCCAAAAACTTGGAGATCCAACTACAAGAAGACAAGTAGTCTGATACAATATGCTTTGTTACTTGTTACTTTTCATTTTTATTTTCTTTTTGTGATTTTGAGATGGGGTACCAGATAAATCTTGATTTGAATCACTGCCTTTTCTTTGACTCTTGTTCTTTATTTATCCGGGAGACGATCCCAAATAAACAGGTATGGAAGCTATAATTGTAAACCACGATCGAATCTATGGAAGCATTGGTTTATACATTCCTTTTAGTCTCAACTCTAGGAATAATTTTTTTCGCTATCTTTTTTCGAGACCCGCCTAAAGTTCCAACTAAAAAGGTGAAATGATTTGTCATTATCTCAATTGAAGTACGGATCCTCCAAATATTGGGAGGATCCGTACTTCAACTAGTCCCCGTGTTCCTCGAATGGATCTCTTAGTTGTTGAGAGGGTTGCCCAAAAGCAGTATATAAGGCGTACCCAGTAAAACTTACAAGTAAACCAGATAAAAAGATGGCAACTAGGGTTGCTGTTTCCATGATTATATAGTTTTAAGACATTATAAAGTTTTAAGACCACAATGGATCTATGATAAGATCATTTATTTACAACGGAATGGTATACAAAGTCAACAGATCTTACTGAATATAAAATATTATGGCTACACAAACCGTTGAGGGTAGTTCTAGATCTGGCCGCCCAAAACGAACTAATGCGGGGAGTTTATTGAAACCATTGAATTCAGAATATGGTAAAGTAGCTCCTGGGTGGGGAACTACTCCTTTGATGGGTCTCGCAATGGCTCTATTCGCGATATTCCTATCTATTATTTTGGAGATTTATAATTCTTCCATTTTACTGGATGGAATTTCAATGAATTAGATTCACAAGAACCATTAACTGGCTTTTTCAATACAAAGTGAAGCGTTTAGGTTTCTGATTTTTATCCCGTTCTATTTTGGTAGTTTGACCGTGGAATTTCTTTGTTTCTGTATTTCCGGAATATGAGTGTGTGACTTGGTATAAATGATCCTATGGATAGTACAGAGAATGGGTCTGTCATCTTGATAGAGATGGTTTTACTTCGTCGGATATTCATTCTAGTATCTGGAGCACGGAATATATGAAATAGATTACTATTAGAACTATGATTCATACTTAATAGTCAGACCTCGTGTCCGGACTTCAAAATTTTTTTTTTCAAAGAGTTAGAAGTTATAAATAGAAATATTTTTATTCTTTCAAACTTTCGTTTATGCTTATTTTTWTCAAACTTTCGTTTATGCTTATTTTGATCAAAGGACAAAACAAAGGTTTCTTTGGTTTGGATTTTTAGTCATTATATCTATTCATTGAATAAGTGATGATCCAATGGTTCTTACTCAGGGAATTTTGGGACTTAGACTTAGTTTGAAAGGGTTTTATTGAATCATCGTGGTTTTAGTATGAATCTGAGGTTTTAATCAATTCATAGGGTCTTAACAAGAGAATTCCTATCAATAATAAAGAAAACAGCAGTAAAGCCGCATTACACATAAATAACACCAAAGAAAATAGGTAAATAGAAGATTCAAGAGGCCTATAACGATCAATATATAGACGAATGAGCCGACTTGATTTTTTGGCATTATAACCACAAAGAAGAGCTTTCGGATTTTTATTCTTTAGTATCTTCAAAAAAAAATTGAATCATAAATCATAGAATTAATAAATTTCAAACTTTATATTACACACATCCGTTAGAACTAGTATTTGGGTGTTTCTGTTTGAGCCGTACGAGATGAAATTTTCATATACGGTTCTCCGGGGGGGTCCCCTTGATTTACCTATCTCAATAAAATCTATGATTGGTTCGAAGAACGTCTTGAGATTCAGGCAATTGCCGATGATATAACTAGTAAATATGTTCCTCCTCACGTCAACATATTTTATTGTCTAGGGGGAATTACGCTTACTTGTTTTTTAGTACAAGTAGCTACCGGGTTTGCTATGACTTTTTATTATCGTCCGACCGTTACGGAGGCCTTTGCTTCTGTTCAATATATAATGACTGAAGCTAATTTTGGTTGGTTAATCCGATCAGTTCATCGATGGTCGGCAAGTATGATGGTCCTAATGATGATCCTGCACGTATTTCGCGTGTATCTCACCGGCGGCTTTAAAAAACCTCGTGAATTGACTTGGGTTACAGGTGTGGTTTTGGGTGTATTGACCGCATCTTTTGGTGTAACTGGTTATTCCTTACCTCGGGACCAAATTGGTTATTGGGCAGTAAAAATTGTAACAGGCGTACCAGACGCTATTCCTGTAATAGGCTCGCCTCTGGTAGAGTTATTACGCGGAAGTGCTAGTGTAGGACAATCCACTTTGACTCGTTTTTATAGTTTACACACTTTTGTATTACCTCTTCTTACCGCCGTATTTATGTTAATGCACTTCCCAATGATACGTAAGCAAGGTATTTCTGGTCCTTTATAAAGAATATATACCATCTTGTAATCAATCATCTATCACTTGGGGTAGGAACACTAGTATTTCATTGCTACAAATATGGATTATTGAAAAAAAAAAAAAAAATAAGACATGTATTGGGATATTTCTCTTCAACTCTACAAAAATGTATTATTTTTTTGACACTCATAGTTGAAGTGAATTTTCCGAAGATAAAATGGATTATGGGAGTGTGTGACTTGAACTATTGATCGGGCCTTGCAGATATATGTCCTTATCTATCTGCCGCATTTGAATTCACAACAAAAAAATGTGTCTTTGTTCCAACCACCGCGTAAGCCCCATACAGAAGATAGGCCGGTTCGTTTGAAGAGAATCTTTTCTATGATCAGACCCGATCATGTCGTGTATGATATGAACAGGCTCCGTAAGATCCAGTAGAATAAGTGATTGACATAATCCGGATTAT